TTGTTTCGAATTGGTCGGGGGCACTTTTACCTTGGAAACTTATACAGTTACCTCAGGGGGAGTTATCCGCACCTACGAACGATATAAATACTACTGTTGCTTTAGCTTTGCTTACATCAGTAGCATATTTCTATGCGGGTCTTACCAAAAAAGGATTAGGTTATTTCAGTAAATACATTCAACCAACTCCAATACTTTTGCCCATTAACGTTTTAGAAGATTTCACAAAACCTTTATCACTTAGTTTTCGACTTTTTGGAAATATACTAGCGGATGAATTAGTGGTTGTTGTTCTTGTTTCTTTAGTACCTTTAGTAGTTCCTATACCTGTCATGTTCCTTGGATTATTTACAAGCGGTATTCAAGCTCTTATTTTTGCAACTTTAGCCGCGGCTTATATAGGTGAATCCATGGAGGGTCATCATTGACTTTTTTTTTTTTTTTAATCGTCTTTTTTATCTTAGTTCAAGGCAATGTATGCGTAGCTCAAGATAGTCGACTGACGGAGCATAAGTATACATATACAAAGGTATATACGATCTAGAACTAGAAGAATAGCCAAAAAGATTACGACATTAGGGAATTGTAAAAAAAAAAAAGGAAAGAGATCTAAAAGATCTTTTTCCTAAAATGTATGTTTGGCCTCTTCCCTCCGAGTAAAATCTTCTTTTTATTTTGTTTGTTTGAGGCAATTCAAATATTAGGAGTCATAATCTGAATAAGAATTTTTATGGATTTGATTTATGATACCGATGGGCGATTAAAAAAGATGCTCTATAGAGCGATTCCCATTTAAATCGATTTGATTCAATTCATTGACCAAACGAAAATATTAATTTATTATTCAATTGAATAATAAATTAATACAGAAATTAACATAATAATAATTAACATAATATAATAATATAGGAAGGAAATAGAATATAAATAGAAAATCAAGTTCAATTTAGTAATTTAGTTTAAATTACATAAACTTAGATCAACCAAGTATTGACTGATATTTCTAGGCAATGCTTCGAACTAATGAATTGATCCATTTATATTGATCACCCCAGTATTGAATAATAATAATAAAATTAAAAGGGTTTGTTTAGTCGAGGGGGGTTGAACTAGGTGTATGCAATAGAATTCCAACTTCCTTTGGTGGATAGTGGGAAAAACAATTTCTATAGTCCGATTGGGTCTACGATACAAATAGTGGGTTTACGTTATAGAAGAAACACATGTATATGTGAGATTAGATATTAACTAGTTATATCTGAACTAAGTTATATCTAAAAGATATATCGAATCTGCCTTACTATACGTATATATGAATTTCGATAAGGATTGAAATAGAAATCGTTCCCTTTCGCCTATAAATATAAATATGAATTGAATATTGAATGAAGAAAGAGATTCAATCAAGAAAAACAAAATGAAGAATGGTTCATAACCAATAAAGACATGGAAAAGCAAAAGTCGTATGGATTTACAAAAACTCGTAGCTAGGAACTAAAAATAGATATCGAAGTAGTTCTGATGATTCAATCTTCAATAGTATTATTATACTTCTACTTCAACTCACTTCAATTCGGAGCTCTTAGTTACTTCGACTGGATGAATCTTAGCGATGGAATAATTAAGTCATAGTTTTTTGGTTGATTTGTATCATTAAGTATCATTAACTATTTTTTTTTGGTACGAGGAATTTATCATGAATCCACTGATTTCTGCCGCTTCTGTTATTGCTGCTGGGTTGGCCGTCGGTCTTGCTTCTATTGGACCCGGGGTTGGTCAAGGGACTGCTGCGGGTCAAGCTGTAGAAGGTATTGCGAGACAGCCCGAGGCAGAGGGAAAAATACGAGGGACTTTATTGCTTAGTCTGGCTTTTATGGAAGCTTTAACAATTTATGGATTAGTTGTAGCATTAGCGCTTTTATTTGCGAATCCTTTTGTTTAATATTTCATCTTAATCCTATTTAATATTTCATCTTAATCCTATAACTATAAGAAAAATACGTATTTTTCTTATTGTTCTGGGCTTGATGCTTCCTTTTTCTAATTAATATCAAGAGTTAACTACTACAATTACTTTTATTCGTTGGGACAATAACCCAAGGGAAGGAATGATTTGAGGATGAGGCATTATCATACTGATTCACTTTCGTCCTTCCCCCTCGATTTATTCCTTCCCCTTCTTAGTCCAATAGAACCCTTTTTGAGGTGGAAGAGAAAATTATTAAAAAAAAAAATCAACAAATAGAGAATTAGTCTATTTTATCTATAAAAGGAGATCATATGAAAAATGTAACCGATTCTTTCCTTTTCGTGGGTCACTGGCCATACGCCGGGAGTTTCGGGTTTAATACCGATATTTTAGCAACAAATCCAATAAATCTAAGCGTAGTCCTTGGTGTATTGATTTTTTTTGGAAAGGGGGTGTGTGCGAGTTGTTTATTTCAAGAATAAACTGGATCCAACCCGCTGCACTTTTTTCGTTATAAGGGTGCATGATCCC